CTGAACTAGATTTATTGTCATAACCAAAAATTTCCACGGGTTCGTAAAAAATCGAATCGTTTAAACCATGATCGTGAGCAAACGCATAAATATACTCCTGAAAAAGAAACGGATATAGGAAGTGTTGTTGCCGAGATCTATCTTTTTCTAAATATCCTTGTAATTCTTCCATTTACATTTCTACTTGAGCCAGAGGCAGGAGGTTTTTCTTGGTTTATCAAATGATACATACATAGTGCAATATGGTCAGAACAGGGTATTATGTATTGTATTATGTATATAGTATACTAAGAAAAAAATATATACCCCGGAAAAGAAAGAGGGAGTCCAATCAACAGATCTTTTTACCTTCCTTTTCTATCCAATTGGTTTATGTTCGTTATAATTACAACAGGAGAAAAAATCCTTTATTTTTGCAACCCAATCGCTCTTTTGACTTTGGAATAAATTCTCTTTATCAATATACTGTTTCTTCTACACATCCGTCTACAATCCATAATAAAGAATAATTAGGATTCTGAAAAAAAAAAATAAAAAATCAATGGTTCACTCACAGGAGAACCCACTCTTTCCCGCATTAGGCACTAATTCATTTTTAACATCTAATTAGATCGGGCAATCATTCCAATTAAGAACATAAGCTCGTTGCTTTTTATTTTACCAGAATTGGAGCCATAGAGCTCTATCCATTTATTCACTAAACCCAACTGTAAATGTGAATTTCTTTTGTCCCCTTCCAAAAATCAAAACAATCTTTTGGAGGATTCGGTAAGGATAAACTCAAAGTTCTGCTTTAACTTTGACTTTCATTTCAAATTAAATAAATTAATAAAATAGAAAATCTAATAAAATAATAAATTGATTTTATTACGACATGCTGTTTTTTCCATTCATTACCCTTGAGGATCAGTCGTGGCCTTATAAACTATACCAATAGTCTGGGCGAATTCGTTGCTTCATCCAAATGTGTAAAAGATCATAGTCGCACTTAAAAGCCGAGTACTCTACCGTTGAGTTAGCAACCCGGATAAATAGGATATGTAGATACGATCGAAATATAAAAATCAATTGAGTTGCACTGCACGACCCTATCAAAACATTGAACTAGCAACACAGCGAAAAGAAGGATTTTCTGATCAATTAGAAACACAAAATATCAAAATTAGCAGATCGGATTAAAAATATTCCTAATCGAAATGTAAAAATTATGACAGACCATCCATTTTTTATCAAATTATTTTTTGATTTTCCCTAAGAAAATACATCTTGTATGAGAGTAAATGCAGCAAGGCAAACCCATCATTTGAGTGAAGGAAACAAAAAAAACAAATATGGGGTGGGGATAAACAGCCCTATTTATCTACGATCGAATTATATTTGTTCGATACACCATTGTCAATATAAAAGCAATGTTGAGAAAGTAAATCAAGTAAATAAAATAAAGACTTGTGTTGGATTGGCACAACATAAATAAGAAATTGGAATGGGAAAAATTAAGGAAAAGGTAAATAAAAAATCCCCGGTTTATTCAATCAATAAAAGTACGATAAGCAAGCTTAACCCCTTGTTTGTTGTTAAATTCAATTCCCCCACCAAAATATGAATAAAGCAAAAAAAAGGAAAATGGTGTGTAAATAGAAATAATTACACAAGGATAGATACTAGTTACCCTTCCCTACTTTATTTTATTTATTTAATAATTTTGTTTTTTCCTTTAATTAACTCAAAGTTCTTTCTTTAAAGAATTCTGCCTTCTTTAAAATATCATAAACAGTTCCTGTAGGTTGAGCACCTTTTTCAAGGAAATATAGAATAGCAGGAACATTTAAATAAGTTTGATTCTTTATCGGATCGTAAAAACCTACTTTTAGAAGATCTCTTCCTTCTCTTCGGAATCGAACATCAATTGCAACGATTCGATAGATGGCTCATTGGGATAGATGTAAATAAACAATGCCCCCCCTAGAAACGTATAGGAGGTTTTTTCCTCATACGGCTCGAGAAAAATGATTCCAATTTCTGTATATAATAGCAAGTGGATCCATAAAATAATGAATTTTACTATAATTTGAATTGAGTACTTTTTTCTTCTTACTTACGGAAAAAGGAAGAAATCTCATTCATACTCATAACTCAAGTTGGGTAATTCTGACAAGAAAATCCTTAGACATTTATTGAGCCGTCTCTAAACTCTTTTGTTTGTCTCATTTTGAATCTATTTTTATTCCTCAGTCTGATCCAATTGTTGAGACAATTGAAAATAGTGTTTCCTTGTTTCGGAATCCTTTATCCTTGCTTTGTGAAATCATTGGGTTTAGACATTACCTCGGGGATCCTTATTCCTTTCAAAATGGCAGCAACATACCTTTTTTTGTTATTTCTTTCTATATAAATAGAATACGAATGATTGATTCCCTTGTGATACACTTTTCATCGAAATAGTTTTACCAATTTATAAAAATTTTACTTTTCAAACTTGTTCTGAATTTGAACCTTTCGATTTAGAATTTATATATAGTGAGGATATACTTACAGAGTTGGTCTAACTTATTGATTTTCACTAACCCTAGATTCTTTCCCTTGAAAAATGAATCAATCCTTTCTTCTCGAGCTTCATCATCTACTATTTACTTATAACCCAACACAAATTAGGTTCCGGGCAGAACAGAACAAACTATGTCGAGCCAAGAGCATCTTCATTACTATAAAAGATGGCGGATGTAAAAATCCACAGCCGACCATGTCCTTCAAGTCGCACGTTGCTTTCTACCACATCGTTTCAAACGAAGTTTTACCATAACATTCCTCTAATTGAAATTTCAAAGCGGTATGGAATTGATTCAATATAAAATCATGAATAGTCATTGGTTCAACCGGTATATAATATTTCTATCTACGGATAAATAAGTATTTATCCGGATAAGGGTCAGCAAGGATCAAATTTATTTAATTTAACCCCATATTCTATCATATGAATTGAATGAAAATAAAGATATTCAATTTTACCCACATTTGACACTTGATTCCGTTTGTGATAAACCAAACGAATTCTCAGATATGATTCTTAGAACCATTCTGAAAATTAATAAGAAAAGATTTTTCCCTTTAACAAATTATTGTTTCATGTGGAATGCAGTGTGATACCATCTTTCGTTTCATGAAAAACGATCTGGGACGGAAGGATTCGAACCTCCGAATAACGGGACCAAAACCCGCTGCCTTACCGCTTGGCCACGCCCCATTTTGGTTTCTATTCGATATTAATCAACACTAATATTGGTATTGGTTATTCGTCAATCCCAACCCAAATACACAAAAACATATGGGATATTTTGTTGCTAGGATTCAAGACATGTAGATATAGAATCAAAAAAATTCATTGATCATTACATAGAATTCAATTAAGATATTGTATGAAAGTTGAATTCCTTATATTCTCATTTTAGAATGATAATGGGGGGGGGGATTTTTTATTTGGGAAAGTCCGAACCGAAGAAAAAGAAGGATTTCTTGCTCTGCCTTTTTCATTTTTCCCTTATAAAAATAACTCAAAATTATCTAATCCACAAGAACGAAATGCTTGTTATGCTTAATATCTTTAGTTCAATCGGTATCTGTCTTAATTCTGTCCTTTATTCGAGTAGTTTTTTCTTCGCCAAATTGCCCGAAGCTTATGCCATTTTCAATCCAATCGTAGATGTTATGCCTGTCATACCTGTACTCTTTTTTCTCTTAGCCTTTGTTTGGCAAGCCGCTGTAAGTTTTCGATGAAATCTTTAATACTCTGCTAAATTGATGATGTATTTGATAAAAAAATTCTAAAAATTGATAAGATCAGATAAGTCTTACATTATGAACCCTCGATTCAAAAATAGAAATTCTTGTATATTGAATGAATAACCGCAGCGATGAATTTGGATCAGCCTTTTCCCCGTTCTGACCTTCCGGTGAGTATGGACTATTAGGTACTCCATAATACCTAATTATTGATATGACAAGAAATTTCGGGTAACGAATGAATCAAAATCTTATTACAAATGAATTCGTTTTATTTTTCATTTTTTGGGGTGTCAAAACAAAAAAAATGGTATATGTGGTAAAAAATAGGCAATCTATTCCCCTTTTTCAAAAAAAAATGATCTTGGAGATTGTGTAATGCTTACTCTCAAACTCTTTGTTTACACAGTAGTGATATTTTTTGTTTCCCTTTTTATCTTTGGATTCTTATCTAATGATCCAGGACGCAATCCTGGACGTGAGGAATAAAAAATTTATAGTTTTTTTGCTTTTTTATAAATTAATTCTTAATAATCTTATTTGTTTCATACATTTAACTATGATAAAATCAAGGGATGAGAATCTTTTCGAATTCGAAAATACCAAGTGATCAGAGAAAGCGGAAAGAGAGGGATTCGAACCCTCGGTACAAATAATTTGTACAACGGATTAGCAATCCGCCGCTTTAGTCCACTCAGCCATCTCTCCTAATTCCAAATTCAAAATTTGTTATGTGATGTAACACGTGAAATAAAGATTGATAAAAATCCACCTTCTTCTCTTTATTTTCTTTTTTCATTTGATTTTTTTTTTTTAATCCTATTTAACTTTATTATTATTATTTATTTTATTATATTATTCTATTTTAATAAAAAAAAATATTATTATATTATTAAAATAGAAATTTGAAATATTCTAAAATATTCTAATAAATAATAGAAATTTTTAAAATAGCTATTAAAATTTAAACTTAAACAAAGTATTTAATATTTAGATAAAATAATTTAAATAAAATAAAAGTAAAGGTATATATTTATTATAGTATAAATATATTATGTATAATAAAATATGTAAAAATATGTATAAGAAAAATAAGAAAAAGATAGAAAAAAGCAATTGATCAGGAATTCAATATAGATAATGACTCAAAACGGATCTCCTCAATAGAAAGAATACCTTAGTTCTTTGATTTTATACGAAAGGTTTATTCTCCCGGCCTGATC